ACAGTAATAAAAAAATTAAAGTAATAAAAAAATTGCAGTCTTCTTTTTTATGTTTAAGAAAAAAACCAGCAATTCTATAAGGTTGAATAAAAATTTCCATCAAAAATCCTTTGATATAATTGCTATGCTTAGTGTGTGACTCGTTGGTTTAGGATTTGATTAGATTAAGATAAACAAAAAAGAAAAAAGAACTTACCTATAAGAGCAACTAATAACTATAGCATTAATAAATAACCTAAGCAACTCATTGCTTCGCATTATCTGGATCCAAAAAAATCAGTCAAGATATGATAGACTGATCATATCATTGTAGCAACTGAATTTTTTTTAGAAAAAAAAGAATAAAGAAATATGATTATAAGTTATGAAAGGTAATCGCAAAGTATGCGGATAAATGGAAGGATGAAAGAAAGAGAGAAAAAATTGAATATTAATGATATATGATTCCAATTTGGAAAGTCTATGAGGTCACTGTAAGAAAAGCAATGTAATAAAGCATCAATACAGATTCATTCATAATAATTAGATAAATCTGTTCTGAAAACCAAAAATTAAGAGCCTTGAGCCAATAAAAACTGAGAAAATTGACTCAAAAACAAATTAAAAAATGAAATTCAAAATTTCATGTAAGAGCTCCATTGTAGAATTCGGGCCTAATGATTAATCAAGAAGCGATGGGAACGACGGAACCCATGAATATAGAGGATTCTATTGAAAAACAAATCTTAGTAATTCATTGGACAGGATGGCGGAATAAACCAGAAACTTTATTATCTATTCGGATTTTGATTCTGAGACCTCGTGGGATAAACATCAAACTTAAATAGATATTGAAAGAGTAAATATTCGCCGGCGAAAAAATTGTTTTTTGTTTTTTCAAATAAAAAAAAGTAATAAAATACGAAAAAAAAATGAAAAAGATAAAAGAAAATAAGGATTTGGTAGAATATTCTAACTCTAACAAAAACGACATTCGAGATGATGATATTACGTTATTTTTAAATAAATAGAAATAAAATTCATCTTGGATTCCATTTCGAAAAAGGCATACACAAATTTAGAAGAGATCAGATGAAATTTCAAAAAATACCATGATTAAGAGAATTAATCATTAACTACCTACATCTATATCTTTTTTAGTCCTTTTATTCGCGAGGAGCTGGATGAGAAGAAACTCTCACGTTCAGTTCTGTAGTAGAGATGGAATTTTGAATTTAGAAAAAACCCATCAACTATAACCCAAAAAGAACCAGATTTCGTAAACAACATCGAGGAAGACTAAAAGGAATATCTTCTCGGGGGAATCGTATTTGTTTTGGCAGATATGCTCTTCAAACACTTGAACCTGCTTGGATCACATCTAGACAAATAGAAGCAGGGCGACGAGCAATGACACGAAATGTACGACGTGGTGGAAAAATTTGGGTACGTATATTTCCAGACAAACCAGTTACAGTAAGACCTGCGGAAACGCGTATGGGTTCTGGGAAAGGATCCCCAGAGTATTGGGTAGCTGTGGTTAAACCAGGTAAAATCCTTTATGAAATGGGCGGTGTCCCCGAAAATATAGCGAGAAAAGCGATTTCAATAGCGGCATCAAAAATGCCTATAAAAACCCAATTCATTATTTCTGAATAGGAATATAGAATGAAAAAGCTAAATAACATTTAAGGATAAAAAGATTATCAGCTTTATTTTTTTGACAAACAATATTTTTTTACTTCGTCCTTTGCATTAAAAGAAGAGATACAAAAAAATGATATGATTCAACCACAAACCTATTTGAATGTAGCAGATAACAGCGGGGCTCGAAAATTGATGTGTATTCGAATAATAGGAGCTAGTAATCGCCGATATGCTCATATTGGTGACGTTATTGTTGCTGTAATCAAAGAAGCAATACCAAATACTCCTCTAGAAAGATCAGAAGTGATCAGAGCTGTAATTGTACGTACTTGTAAAGAACTCAAACGTAACAATGGAACGATAATACGATATGATGACAATGCCGCAGTTGTCATTGATCAAGAAGGAAATCCAAAAGGAACTCGAGTTTTTGGGGCGATCCCCCGGGAATTGAGACAATTAAACTTTACTAAAATAGTTTCATTAGCTCCTGAGGTATTATAAGACCTAAATATCGATAGTTAGTATAGGATTAAAAAAAAAGTATTGAAATAAAATTAATTAATAGCTTGTGTATCACGCATATACCCTTAATAATTAAATATTAATAATTTAATTCATATATTAATATATAATTCGTCTATATCCATATATAAATAAAAGAAAAAGAACATGTTGATTATATCAAAATTATAGAACAATAAGGAATTTTAACTTATCATGGGGAAAGACACTATTGCTGATATAATAACCTCTATACGAAATGCTGACATGAATAAAAAAGGAACGGTTCGGATAGGATCGACTAACATCACCGAAAGCATTGTTAAAATACTTTTACGAGAGGGTTTTATCGAAAACGTAAGGAAACATCGCGAAAACAACCAATATTTTTTGATTTTAACCCTAAGACATAGACGAAATAAGAAAGAATCCTATAAAACTATTTTAAATTTAAAAAGAATAAGTCGACCCGGTTTACGAATCTATTCTAACTCTCAACGAATTCCACGAATTTTAGGCGGAATAGGAATTGTAATCCTTTCAACTTCTCAAGGTATAATGACAGACCGAGAAGCTCGACTAAAAAGAATCGGCGGAGAAATTTTGTGTTATATATGGTAATCCTTCTAATCTAAAAATTGGATATCCGGAACTTACGATTTGTGAAAAAAAAAGGGGGTTGTGTAATACCACCCCTGCTAAAAAAATTTCGGATGTTTTACCTCGAATGAAATTAAAGAAAAAATGAATTAATGAAAGTTTTCTTTCTGAATCACTTCCAAACGGCATGGTTCGGTTTTGTTTAGATACTAAAGATTTGTTTGATTTTAGGTCATGCTTCTGAAAGGATTCGACATTTTTTGTATAGGTATACCTATAGGATAAAAAAGTAAAAATTTTAGTAAGTTCTTAGGTATAAGTTAATCAGGGGACAGCCATTTTCTAGACTCCATAACAAGGATTCAAGTGAGTAAGTGGTTTTTTCAATTTCAACATTCCTTTCACGAAGATAAAATTCAAGATTCAAAAATATCAAGACACCTTTTTTTCGTCCAACAATAAATATATTTACAGAATTAAGGAATAACAACTATGAAAATAAGGGCTTCCGTTCGTAAAATTTGTGAAAAGTGTCGACTAATCCGTAGAAGGGGACGAATTATAGTAATTTGTTCCAACCCGAGGCATAAACAAAGACAAGGATAATCTTACTATTACTAAAGGAAATAAAGTAAAGGAAAAGGCACTTCCAAGGAGCTGGCAAAAAAAAAAAGGCCCGTTTTGACATTAAATGGATATATCCATATATTTCTTGTGAAATGAAAAAATATGGCAAAACCTATATTAAGAATTGGTTCACGTAAAAATACACGTAGTGGTTCACGTAAAAATGTACGTAGAATACCAAAGGGAGTTATTCATGTTCAAGCAAGTTTCAATAATACCATTGTGACCGTTACAGATGTACGGGGCCGGGTGATTTCTTGGTCCTCCGCAGGCACTTGTGGATTCAGGGGTACAAGAAGAGGAACACCTTTTGCTGCCCAAACCGCAGCAGGAAATGCTATTCGAGCAGTAGTGGATCAAGGTATGCAACGAGCTGAAGTAAGGATAAAAGGACCGGGACTGGGAAGAGACGCAGCATTACGAGCGATTCGTAGAAGCGGTATACTTTTAAGTTTCGTACGAGATGTAACCCCTATGCCACATAATGGTTGTAGACCCCCTAAAAAAAGACGTGTATAGAACTAAATAAAGGCTGAAAGGGTTTCTTCAAGAGAAATAAACGATTCAACGATCTGATCAAATAAAATTACTATGGTTCGAGAGAAAGTCAAAGTATCTACTCGGACACTACAGTGGAAGTGTGTTGAATCAAGAAGAGACAGTAAGCGTCTTTATTATGGACGCTTTATTCTGTCTCCACTTATGAAAGGTCAAGCCGACACAATAGGCATTGCGATGCGACGAGCTTTACTTGGCGAAATAGAAGGAACATGTATTACACGTGCAAAATCTGAGAACATACCACATGACTATTCTAACATAGTAGGTATTCAAGAATCAGTACATGAAATTTTAATGAATTTGAACGAGATTGTATTAAGAAGTAATCTATATGGAACGCGCAACGCGCTTATTTGTGTCCAAGGTCCCGGATATATAACTGCTCGAGACATAATTTTACCGCCCTCTGTGGAAATCATTGATAATACACAGCATATAGCTACCTTAACGGAACCAGTAGATTTGTGTATTGGATTAAAAATCGAGAGGAATCGCGGATATAGTCTAAAAATGTCAAATAACTTTGAAGACAGAAGTTATCCTATAGATGCTGTATTCATGCCTGTTCAAAACGCGAATCATAGTATTCATTCTTATGGGAATGGCAACGAAAAACAAGAGATTCTTTTTCTAGAAATATGGACAAATGGAAGTTTAACTCCTAAAGAAGCACTTCATGAAGCCTCCCGGAATTTGATTAATTTATTTATTCCTTTTCTACATGTAGAAGAAGAAACGTTCTATTTAGAGAACAATCAATATCAAGTTACTTTACCCCTTTTTCCTTTTCATAATAGATTGGTTAACCTAAGAAAAAAAAAAAAAGAACTAGCATTTCAATATATTTTTATTGACCAATTAGAATTGCCTCCCAGAATCTATAATTGTCTCAAAAAGTCCAATATACATACATTATTGGACCTTTTGAATAACAGTCAAGAAGACCTTATCAAAATTGAACATTTTCACATAGAAGATGTAAAAAAGATATTAGACATTCTAGACAAAAAATAGAAAAAGCATTTCAATTTCAAATTGACTAAAAAGTCAATTTGAAATTGAAATGGATTTTAAACCTTCAA